TATTTGTTTCTTTATAAGATTAAAAAAAGTATGATCCATTTTGTACATTTCAAATTGTACATTTCAACTTGAATTAGGGATTCCGCGTACAAATAGAAGCGTCCAATCATTAAGTACATATACACATCGGGTTATATATGTATTACCATTATGTATTAGAAATAATAAAGAAGGAGGAGAATTAAAAATGCGAGATCTAAAAACATATCTCTCCGTGGCACCGGTAGTAAGTACTCTATGGTTCGGATCTTTAGCAGGTTTATTGATAGAGATCAATCGTTTTTTTCCAGATGCGTTGATATTCCCCTTTTTTTAATTCTAGTTATTGATATGGTAGGGGGGGAAGAGGATTAGAGATAGAATAAAATATCTGTAACTAATCCCTTCCCTTCTTTTTTTTTCTAACGTATATTCGAAAAAAAAAAAAAGGGGGATTTCCCCTTGGTGAAACTAGTAACTCGGGCCAGGCTCAAATTAAATAAAATTAATAAAAAATAGAGTAAAATGTGATGGTTAGGGCAACAATATCATACAAGATACTTAAATAAAAATGAAATGCTGTTCGGCAATTTAAAATGCTAAATCTAGTAATATAGCTAGAAATCATTATATTACTTATTTATTAATATATTTTAATTATTTATATTGATTTATTGCAACGAAATCTTTCTTTCATAATTAGCATAATTAGATTTCGAGTTACCTGTTTTTTTTGTTCCTTTCTTCTTCCTCATTTCGGATCGGAAAATTAAAGAATTGAATGAATCAAAAACCAAAGGAGGCTTATGGCCAAGGGTAAAGATGTCCGAGTAACGGTGATTTTGGAATGTACCAGTTGTGTTCGAAATCGTGTTAATAAGGATAAGGAATCAACGGGCATTTCCAGATATATTACTCAAAAGAATCGACATAATACGCCTATTCGATTGGAATTGAAAAAATTCTGTCCCTATTGTTACAAACATACGATTCACGGGGAGATAAAGAAATAGATCGAACCAGGCAGGCGCTCGTGTGTCAGTCTGAAGATCAAAAATGGCATAGACATATTAGATATATATAATATATAACAATATATAATATATATTAATTTTTATATAATAAATATAAATAAACCAAATCCTATTTCGATCAGATCAACCGTGATGGAGAATTAAGAAATAGGATTAGGGTATTTTCTTTAGGATAAGGAATAAACAAACCATGGATAAATCCAAGCGAATCTTTCTGAAATCCAAGCGATCTTTTCGTAGGCGTTTGCCTCCGATCCAATCGGGGGATCGAATTGATTATAGAAACATGAGTTTAATTAGTCGATTTATTAGCGAACAAGGAAAAATATTATCTAGGCGGGTGAATCGATTGACCTTAAAACAACAACGATTAATTACTATTGCTATAAAACAAGCTCGTATTTTATCTCCGTTACCTTTTCTTAATAACGAGAAACAATTTGAAAGAAGCGAGTCAACTGCTAGAACTCCGGGTCTTAGAACCAGAAAAAAGTAGGCTGACTCTTGAATTGAATCAAAAAAATCCCAATCCAAATTCAAATGCGTATTGACGCTTTTTTTTTTTTTTATAGGAAATCCGGATTTGATTGTCGTTTGAAAAAAAAAAAAAAAAAAATAGGGGAAGAATAAGAAATATTTTTTATTAAACGTGTTTCTTCATTTTCATTTTGACGACGTTTTCATATTTTATCATACTAATTTCTACTCTACCTTCCCAGAGTTCATTTTCCAGGGAACTCCATTTTAACCATTCCAACGGATTCCTTTCACTCTCTTTATTTTATGATCTCATTGGAAATCATATAAAGACAACTCTTATTTAATATAGCTATTTGTGCAAGTATTTTACGATTAAGAAGCAACTTTTTCTTGTACAGATTGTGTATTAATTTACTATAACTGAAGTATACCTTATTGTCTCGAATTACTGCATTTATACGAGTGATCCACAAGCGACGAAAATCTCTCTTTTGTTTACCCCTATCCCGATGAGCCGAAACTAAAGCTCTTATTTTCTGTTGAGTAATAGTCCTAGTAAGTCTTGAATGAGCCCCTCGAAAAGTTGATGCAAATAAACGGATTTTTGTTCTACGTCTTCGAGCTATATACCCTCGTTTAATTCTGGTCATTGAATAAATGAAACTTTGATGAATAACTAATTGATTTCCTTTCTTTCAGTTATTCCCTTACCGTGTCCTAGTCTATTAATAACAAAACGGATTCTTCCAATGTATAAAATAAAAATTCCAATGGCTTTTGCTACTCTAACCTTCCCGACCACGATTTTTTTTAGGCATTTCGCCTAGAAATAAAATAGGAATCTAAATTGTATTGATACTAGGTATCAAAAACGCATAGTAAATAAAAAGTAATAAATAAAAATGGATTCTAGTGGGTTCCATCGTTTCTATGGTTACTTCTTAAACGGCGAGGTCCTCTCTATACACCGGAGCCCTTCCTTCATTTAATCAATGTTATTGTTAATTTGTACAGTTCACATTCTTTGGCTCTACCCAAAATTATCTAGTACTAGGTCTTTCACAACAAGATCTATTTATACAGTAACGGTATTTAATTATGAAGATTTGCTGAGTAGCTGACCCTGTTAGTCCGTTCTTGTAAGAATAAGGCCTAAAATTTTGACCTTTAAAAAAAAATATGATTTCCCCTGCTTAATGAATACCATTTGCTATCAATGGGGAATCCTGTCTCATCTTAAATTTTAAATTGAGGTGATTGGATTTGCACCAACGGTAACCATACATTTGATACCCCAATCGAAGGATAGATCTTTTTTTTTTTTTTTATTGAATATTCAATGGAGTTCGTTCATTCTACCCTACTCACTGGTACGGATCGGTGATACTGGATCAATTGTTTTCTTTCTTTTATCCTAGTCCACGGTCTGAACGAGTCGCACATACACCCTAGTACATGTTCCTCGTCGCTGAGGACATCCTCCAAGAGCGGGGGATTTCGTGACATTTCTGATTGGCTGTCTTGTGTTTCTAATAAGTTGTTTAATAGTTGGCATGTTGAATCATATATATAATGGGCTGGTTTAGATCGATCTTAACCGGATGCTTAGGAATTCTTTATTCTTTTTTTTTTTTTTTTCTATATTTTTCATTTCTATATTAAGAAATTTAGAAATAGAATAGTAAATCCAGTAAGAATATAAAATACCAAATCACGAATTCGTGTGAAATCCTTTTTCTTTTTATTTTTTATTCAGTCGCTACAAGATCAACAATTCCATGAGCTTGGGCTTCTGTTGCTGACATAAAAACATCTCTTTCCAAATCTTCGGATACAACCCATAAGGGTTTGCCTGTCCTTTGTGCATAAACCCTTGTGATGGTTTCGCGCAGCTTCAGCAACTCTTCCGCTTCCAGGACAAATTCCCCCGTCTGTGCCTCATAAAAAGAACTAGCAGGTTGATGGATCATTACCCTGATGATATAATATATGATATAACATAAAAAAAGTTTATTCTATCTCGCATGATGAAAGTGAAAGGTGAGTAGATAAAGACTAATCAAAAAAGATATAATTGAACAACCGTACAGGCATCTTTTGCGCATTGCATACGGCTATATAATGGAATTTACTTTTTTTTACCTTACCTTACTTACATTGAATAAATATAAAATAAATGATAGGGTCTATCAGACTCAGGTTGGTAAATGATCCAATAACCACCCTTCCTTTTGTAGTAGTTCAAAAATACTATACTATAAAAATACTATGATGGTTCCGTTGCTTTATATATTTATTTCGTCTGTTATTTAGCAATCCCAAAGTTTCTTTTTTTCAAATACAAAAACAAGATTTATTTTTATATTCTTTCATAACCTAAATATTGTTAGCTCCCTGGTGTGAAAACAAAAAAGTTTGTGACGCTAAAATAGGCCTCCCGACGGATTTACTAAAATCGAAAATGCCCTTTTATCTCATACTACTCTTTCGATACATAATCTAAGGGTTTAAATGAAAAATTTTTCATATCGAATTCGAAGTGCCATGCTATTATTACTTAATATTCATATAGAGCGAAGGCATAGTTTTCTTTTTTATCTCAAATCAAATAAAAAACTCATTGGCGCCTAGCGTGAGGGAATGCTAAACGTTTGGTAATTTCCCCCCCGACAAGAATAAAAGATCCCATCGAAGCGGCTAATCCCATGCATATTGTCTGTATATCTGGTCGCACAAATTGCATAGTATCATAAATAGCTACTCCGGGTATTACCCACCCGCCAGGAGAGTTTATAAACAAATACAGATCTTTGGTATCATCCTCTATGCTGAGATATACCATAAGACCAATAAGTTGATTCGAGATCTCGCTATCAACCCCTTGGCCTAAAAAAAGTAATCTTTCTCGATAAAGTCGGTTGATTGGGATAAAACGGTATCCCTTAGAAACCGTACATGCACCTTTTGATGCATACGGTTCAACAAAAATAAAAATAATGAAAAAAAGGAATCAATGTGTAGATTCTAGCTTTTTTTTCATAACAGGCTTTTTAACTTATAAAAAAAATTATAAAATGGACTTTTCTTTCATTTTTCAAGAAAGGTGCGGCCTGTTTTGTTTATCTAAAAAAAAATTGCTAAGCTTATCTGACTAACTTCTCATTGATGTATTGTTTCATCGAGATACAATTTAAATCGCGATGTAATTTTCTTGTTCCTGACTGGGCTTCTTCAATTTTTTTAGGTTTATGCTCTACTCCGAGTAAAGATCCGCCCGATTTGGATTTGTACATATAGGACAAATGCCCCAACACCACGTCCTTTTACTACGACTTCCCTATTTTTTTTCTAAACGGAGCCTGGATACTTTATTTAATTGGTCTAACCAAGCCAACCATAAATTATTATAATTGATAATATTAATCCGTATACCCTCCCTAAAAAATGTGCACTTCACGCTCCAAATTTTTGATAATTAAATCAATCTTTCTCGGGCGAAAGAGGGGATATCTCGATCGGGGAAGAGAACGGGTAAATCCCGTATGCCCAATATATCTGACAAGTCGCACTATACGTCAATCCACAATGCATCTTCCTCTCCAGGACTTCGAAAGGGTACTCTTGGAACACCAATAGGCATTAAATAAAAGAAAAATTAAGTACTATATCTCACTTTGATGTGAAAGCGTAACGGTGGGTTTAGTGACCTAATACTATTAATTTTAGTATCCTATTTTATCCCTAGATTGACTAAGTTTATAAAAAAAATAAAACAAAATGAATAAAGGGGAATTTTTACAAATGAGTCATGAACAAATATATATACATTCACGCATATAAAATGGTATCAACCCCTTACCATTGCGTATTGTTACTTATCGGGTATAGAATAGATCTGCTTCTTTTTGTTCCTACGAACAAAAAAGTTTCATTCTTACTAAAAGTAATTATTACGAAAAGCATCAAACAAATATTAATCCTTATCCCCGAGAGAATCCCCTAAAAAGGGGTCCGTAGCATAGCTTTTTCCAATGCAATAAAGTTACATTGTATCTATTTTTCGTTGATAAAGGGGTATTTCCATGGGTTTGCCTTGGTATCGTGTTCATACCGTCGTATTAAATGATCCGGGTCGTTTGATTGCTGTCCATATAATGCATACAGCTCTGGTTGCTGGTTGGGCCGGTTCGATGGCTCTATACGAATTAGCCGTTTTTGATCCCTCTGATCCTGTTCTTGATCCAATGTGGAGACAGGGTATGTTTGTTATACCCTTCATGACTCGTTTAGGAATAACGAATTCGTGGGGCGGTTGGAGTATCACAGGGGGGACTGTAACGAATCCGGGTATTTGGAGTTACGAAGGTGTGGCTGGGGCACATATTGTGTTTTCTGGCTTGTGTTTTTTGGCAGCTATCTGGCATTGGGTGTATTGGGATCTAGAAATATTTACTGATGAACGTACAGGAAAACCCTCTTTGGATTTGCCTAAGATTTTTGGAATTCATTTATTTCTCTCAGGGGTGGCTTGCTTTGGTTTTGGTGCATTTCATGTAACAGGATTGTATGGTCCTGGAATATGGGTGTCCGATCCTTATGGACTAACCGGAAGGGTACAGGCCGTAAATCCAGCGTGGGGTGTGGAGGGTTTTGATCCTTTTGTTCCGGGAGGAATAGCTTCTCATCATATTGCAGCAGGGACCTTAGGCATATTGGCAGGTCTATTTCATCTTAGTGTTCGTCCACCCCAACGCCTATACAAAGGATTACGTATGGGAAATATTGAAACCGTCCTTTCCAGTAGTATTGCTGCTGTCTTTTTTGCAGCTTTTGTAGTTGCTGGAACTATGTGGTATGGTTCAGCAACTACCCCAATTGAATTGTTTGGTCCGACGCGCTATCAATGGGATCAAGGATACTTCCAACAAGAAATATATCGAAGAATTGGTGCTGGCTTAGCCGAAAATCAAAGTTTATCCGAAGCTTGGTCTAAAATTCCTGAAAAACTAGCTTTTTATGATTACATCGGCAATAACCCGGCAAAAGGGGGATTATTCAGAGCGGGCTCAATGGACAACGGGGATGGAATAGCTGTTGGGTGGTTAGGACATCCTATCTTTAGAGATAAAGAGGGGCATGAACTTTTTGTACGTCGTATGCCGACGTTTTTTGAAACATTTCCAGTTGTTTTGGTCGACGGGGACGGAATTGTTAGAGCCGATGTTCCTTTTAGAAGGGCAGAATCGAAATATAGTGTCGAACAGGTAGGTGTAACTGTTGAGTTCTATGGCGGCGAACTGAATGGGGTCAGTTATAGTGACCCTGCTACTGTAAAAAAATATGCTAGACGTGCTCAATTGGGTGAAATTTTTGAATTAGACCGTGCTACTTTGAAATCCGATGGTGTTTTTCGTAGCAGTCCAAGGGGTTGGTTTACTTTTGGGCATGCTTCGTTTGCTTTGCTCTTCTTCTTCGGACACATTTGGCATGGTGCTAGAACTCTGTTTAGAGATGTTTTTGCTGGTATTGATCCAGATTTAGATGCTCAAGTGGAATTTGGGGCATTCCAAAAACTTGGAGATCCAACTACAAAAAGACAGGTAGTTTGATACGTATTGTTTTGTTCCTTTTCGTTTTTATTTTATTTGACTGACTATAGTGTTCGGGTACCGGATAAATCTTGATTTGAGATTTGACTCGCTGCCTTTTCTTTGACTTTTGCTCTTTCTTTATCCGGGAGAAGGTCCAAAATAAACAGCTATGGAAGCTATAATTGTAAACCACGATCGAATCTATGGAAGCATTGGTTTATACATTCCTTTTAGTCTCAACTCTAGGAATAATTTTTTTCGCTATCTTTTTTCGCGAACCGCCTAAAGTTCCAACTAAAAAGTAAAAAGGCGAAATGATTTGTCATTATCTCAATTGAAAGTAATGATCCTCCCACTATTGGGAGGATCATTACTTCGACTAGTCCCCGTGTTCCTCGAATGGATCTCTTAGTTGTTGAGAGGGTTGCCCAAACGCAGTATATAAGGCGTACCCGGTAAAACTTACAAGTAACCCAGATAAAAAGATGGCAACTAGGGTTGCTGTTTCCATTATTATATAGTTTTAAGACATTATGTAGTTTTAAGACCACAATGGATCTATGATAAGATCATTTATTTACAACGGAATGGTATACAAAGTCAACAGATCTTAATGAATAAAAAATATTATGGCTACACAAACCGTTGAGGGTAGTTCTAGATCTGGCCGCCCCAAACGAACTAATGCCGGGAGTTTATTGAAACCGTTGAATTCAGAATATGGTAAAGTAGCTCCTGGTTGGGGAACTACTCCTTTGATGGGTCTCGCAATGGCTCTATTTGCAGTATTTCTATCTATTATTTTGGAGATTTATAATTCTTCCATTTTACTGGATGGAATTTCAATGAATTAGATTTACAAGAACCATTAACTAGCTTTTTCAATACTAAAGTGAAGTGTTTAGTTTTCTGATTTTTATCCCAGTCTATTTTGGTAGTTCGACCGTGGAATTTCTTTTTTTTTCTGTATTTCCGGAATATGAGTGTGTGACTTGTTATAATTGATCCTATGGCTAGTACAGAGAATAGATCTGTCATCTTGATAGAGATGCTTTTACTTCGTCGGATATTCATTTTAGTATCTGGAGCACGGAATATATGAAATAGATTACATATGAAATAGATTACAAAGTATTAGAACTATGATTCATACTTAATAGTCAGACCTCGTGACCGGACTTCAAAAAAAAAATTTAAAGAGTTAGAAGTTATAAATAGAAAGATTTTTTTCTTTCAAACTTCCGTTTAGGCTTGTTTTGAGTTTAGGCTTGTTTTGATCAAAGGACAAAGATTTCTTTTGATTTTTCGTCATTAGATCTAGTCATTGAATAAGTGATGATCCAACGGTTCTTACTCGGGGAATTTTGGGACTTAGTTTGATAAGGTTTTATTGAATCGTCGTGGTTCTAGTATGAATCTGAGGTTTTAATCGATTTATAGGGTCTTAACAAGAGAATTCCTATCAATAAAATCAATAAAAAGCAGTAAAGCCGCATTACACATAAATAACAACAAAGAAAATAGGTAAATAGAAGATTCAAGAGGCCTAGAATAATCAATATAGAGACGAATGAGCCGACTTGATTTTTTGGCATTATAACCACAAAGAATAGTTTTCGGGTTTTTTATTCTTTCATATCTTAAGAAAAAAAGGAATCATAGAATTAATAAATTTAAAACTTTATATTCCACACATCCGTTAGAACTATAGTATTGGGGTGTTTCTGTTTGAGCCGTACGAGATGAAATTTTCATATACGGTTCTTGGGGGGGGTCTCCTTGATTTACCTATCTCAATAAAATCTATGATTGGTTCGAAGAACGTCTTGAGATTCAAGCAATTGCAGATGATATAACTAGTAAATATGTTCCTCCTCACGTCAACATATTTTATTGTCTAGGAGGAATTACGCTTACTTGTTTTTTAGTACAAGTAGCTACGGGGTTTGCTATGACTTTTTATTATCGTCCGACCGTTACAGAGGCTTTTGCTTCTGTTCAATATATAATGACTGAAGCGAATTTTGGTTGGTTAATCCGATCAGTTCATCGATGGTCGGCAAGTATGATGGTCCTAATGATGATTCTGCACGTATTTCGTGTGTATCTCACTGGTGGTTTTAAAAAACCTCGTGAATTGACTTGGGTTACTGGTGTGGTTTTGGGTGTATTGACCGCATCTTTTGGTGTAACTGGTTATTCCTTACCTTGGGACCAAATTGGTTATTGGGCAGTAAAAATTGTAACGGGCGTGCCCGATGCTATTCCTGTAATAGGATCACCCCTGGTAGAGTTATTGCGCGGAAGTGCTAGTGTGGGACAATCCACTTTGACCCGTTTTTATAGTTTACACACTTTTGTATTACCTCTTCTTACTGCCGTATTTATGTTAATGCACTTCCCAATGATACGTAAACAAGGTATTTCAGGCCCTTTATAAGGAAAACTCTATACCATTAATATTTTGAATCAATCATTTATCACTTGGGGTAGGAAAAATAGTATTTCATTGCTACAAATATGGATTATTGAAAAAAAAAAAAAATAAGACATGTATTTGGATATTTCTCTTCAACTCTACAAAATATATATTTTTGACACTTATAGTTGAAGCGAATTCTCCGAAGATAAAATGGATTATGGGAGTGTGTGACTTGAACTATTGATCGGGCCATGTAGATATATGCTTTTATCTGCCACATTTGAATTTACAATAAAAATGTGTTTTTGTTCCAACCATCACGTAAGCCCCATACAGAGGATAGGCTGGTTCGTTTGAAGAGAATCCTTTCTATGATCAGACCCGGTCGTGTCGTATACGATATGAACTGGCTCCGTAAGATCCAATCCAGTAGAATATAATCCAGATTATACTTTATCTATGGCACTTACTAAATAAAATAGTATAGAAATGTA